CTTTTTATTCCCTAAAACAAATCGAAATGATTGAAGTTTTTCTATTTGGAATCGTCTTAGGTCTAATTCCTATTACTTTAACAGGATTATTTGTAACTGCATATTTACAATACAGGCGCGGTGATCAGTTGGACCTTTGATTGAGTAACATTTCTTTTTTTGATTGACCTCCCACAAGGAGGAGGTCAAATTTAAGTTGCAATTAGACTTTGTTTTGTTAAGTTATTTCATTGTAATTCGACATAACATAAACGGAATCACGCTCTGTAGGATTTGAACCTACGACATCGGGTTTTGGAGACCCGCGTTCTACCGAACTGAACTAAGAGCGCTTTCTTATATCCTCTAACAGTAGATACGATTGTAAAGTGTAAAGAAAAGTATTTTTTTACCCCCGAGGGGTCTTGTGTACATGTACATATAGTATGTACAAACGAAAGATTATGTCCAAAATTTCCCGATCTTACTCAATGAATCCCTCGTAACTGTCCATAGGAGAAAGAATAGGTAGGGATGACAGGATTTGAACCTGTGACATTTTGTACCCAAAACAAACGCGCTACCAAGCTGCGCTACATCCCTTTTAAAAATTGTTGTACAGTGTCATTGTATAAAATACATGTCTTGTTTTCCACATCCTTCTTTTTTGCTCTACCTATATAGATAGGTAGAGAATGTTCTTGTCATTTTTTTAGGGAGCGGCAAAATTGAATCTGCTGGGTCATTGTACATATGCATTTTAGTTAGTAATTCCTAATTCTAATTTTATTTCAAGCAAAAACAAATGATCTTGAACTAAAATATCAGGTTATCTATGATCTATATATTAGAATATCGAACTAGGACTATATATGTATTACAATATACAATACAAATAAAGAATTAAAATAAATAAGAAAAAAAATAGAAAATAAAAGAAGAAGGAGGATTTTAAATGCGAGATATAAAAACATATCTCTCAACGGCACCTGTGCTAACCACTCTATGGTTTGGGTCTTTAGCAGGTCTATTGATAGAAATTAATCGTTTATTTCCGGATGCCTTGTCATTCCCCTTTTTTTCATCCTGATTGAATTCTTGTATTGATCTGTGAAGAAATGAAGAAGATTTGAGATACAATTCTACATAACATGGCTCCAATTTTGCTTCCTTTTTCTTTCCTATCCTAAAAAAAAAAGAAAGAGAAAGAGTGTATCGAACCTCAGTCAAAATACAGTGAATCTACGATAGAATTTGGGGGAAAAGAAATGGAAATGTGGATCCAGTCTAGGGGCGACGAAATTTTAACATAGAAAGAATAAAATACTGAGATTAGGATAGGAATAATTCATAGTTAGAAAAAATTGTATTAATTAATTATTACGATATTCTTAATATTCTTCTATTAATGAATATGACTCTTTTTCTTTATAGTTATAGTACTTTATAGTTATAGTAATTAATATAGTAATTAATAGTAATTCTATTTTAGATTAGAGTACTCCGAAGTCATTCGAATTCTAATAATTCGAAAAAGAAAATATTTAAAAATTCCATTTCTAGTTAGTAACTTTTATTAATATAGTCTAGATATAGAATATAGATTCTTTTTTTTTTTATTTTGATTTGGTTCGGATCAAAAAGAAAATGAAGAGAGTTCTAAAGTGAAGTCGATCCAAAATGAAAAGGAGGTTCATGGCCAAGGGTAAAGATATCAGAATTATAGTGATTTTGGAATGTACCTGTTGTGTTCGAAAGGGTGTCAATAAAGAATCGCCGGGCATTTCTAGATATATTACTCAAAAGAATCGACACAATACACCCAATCGACTAGAATTTAGAAAATTTTGTCGCTATTGTCAAAAGTATACGATTCATGGGGAAATAAAGAAATAGGTGGAACGGAATGTGTGTGTGATTTTTCCAAGTAGCGGGAAGAGTAAGAGCTTTACATCTTAACATATATAATACAAACCAAATCCTATTTTGGTCGAATCTTAAATGAATAAGAAAAAAAGAGAATTCTATTTTATAGATTCTTTTATATAGAAGGAATAAACAAACAAGGAATAAGCAAACCATGGATAAATCCAAACAACCTTTTCGTAAATCCAAGCGATCTTTTCGTAGGCGTTTACCCCCAATTGGATCGGGGGATCGAATCGATTATAGAAACATGAGTTTAATTAGTCGATTTCTTAGTGAACAAGGAAAAATCTTATCTAGACGGACGAATAGGTTGACCTTGAAACAACAACGATTAATTACTCTTGCTATAAAACAAGCTCGTATTTTATCTTTGTTACCTTTTCGTAATAATGAGAAACAATTGGAGAGAGTGGAGTCGATCCCTAGAACTACTGGTCCTAGAATCAAAAATAAATAGATATACTCCTCAAAACTCCAATCGGAACTCAAGCTTATATTAATGTTTTGCTCGAAAAAACTAGAATCCAGATTTGATTCTTGTATTATAAAAAAGGAAAAATGGGAAAGAAATCTTTTTTTATTGAAAAATGTTCATTTATTCCTACTACTCAAATCTTAATTTCTTTTTCTTCTATCTTCCCGGAGTCCTTTCTCCGGGAAATCCTGTTTCAATCATTCTTGTTTCATGTATAATAGATTCTATTAAGATTCTTTTATTCCTTTATTTGATTTGTATTTTTTTTTTATTTTTGATTGATGATTTTATTTGAAATAATATCAAAACAATTCTTATTTGATAGGGCTATTTGCGCAAGTATTTTACGATTCAGAAGCAATTGTCTCTTGTACAGATTGTTGATGAATAGGCTATAACTATAGAATAGCCTATCCTCACGAGTTACCGCATTTATCCGAGTGATCCACAAACGACGAAAATCTCTCTTTTTCCTGCTCCTATCTCGATGAGAGGAAACCAAAGCTCTCATTCTTTGTTGAGTAGTCGTTCGAGTAAGTCTTGAATGAGCCCCTATAAAGGTTGATGCAAATAAACGAATCTTTTTTCGACGTCTCCGAGCTGTATATCCTCGTTTAACTCTGGTCATTGAATCAAATGAAACTTTCTTGAATAACTAATTGATTTCTCTTCTTTCAGTCATCCTTTTCTTCCGGTCAATTAATAACAAAACGGATTCTTCCGATATATAAAATATAAATTCCAATGGCTTTTGCGACTATGACCTTCCCGACCACGATTTTTTCTTTCTTCAAGGTATCTCGCCTGGAAATAAGAAATTCGACTGCTACTAAATAAAAAAGAATAGTGGGTTTCCTCGTTTCTATGGCAACTTCTGAAACGGTGAGGCCCTCTCTATACACCGGAGCCTCTTCTTTCATTTCATTTTATTGTGAACTTGTATAGTTCACACTCTTTGGCTCTACCCATCCATTTTTCAATTAGAATTCTTTTTTCAATTCTAATTAGAAAGTAATAGTCCTTTTCACAAAAAAAGCTATCCATACAGTGACGGCATTTAATTCTGAAAGTTCGCTAGGTAGCTGACCCTGTTAGTCCGTTTTTTCAAGAAAAGGAATAGGAGCATAACCTTTTTCCTCCGCTTAATGGATAACTATTTGTTACCAATGGAGAATTCCTTCTCATCTCAAACGGAGTGATTGGATTTGCACCAATAGAAACCATAAATTCATAACATAATTAAGTAGATGATATATCTTCATTTTTAGATACTAGTAAATGAAATGGCCGTCTTCCACTCTATCTATCCTAATTCATTGATAGTGGTCGTTGATACTTTTGCATTTCTTCAAACTCATCATAATCTGAACTGAACGAGTCGCACATACACCCTAGTACATGTTCCTCGACGCTGAGGACATCCTCGAAGAGCGGGAGATTTCGTGACATTTCTTATTGGCTGTCTTGCGTTTCTAATAAGTTGTTTAATGGTTGGCATGGCGTGTCTATAGAATCTCATTCTAGATAGAATAGAGCGGTTGGCTTAGATCGATCTTAACCTGATGGTTGATGATTATGAATGATTTCTATTCACACGGAAATTTCGAATTTTTAAACGGAATTCGTATATTTATATGGAATCCCTAGTATTTTCATTTTCGATCGCTACAAGATCAACGATGCCATGAGTTTGGGCTTCTGTTGCTGACATAAAAACATCCCTTTCCATATCTTCGGATATAACCCATAAAGGGTTGCCCGTTCTTTGTACATAAACTTTTGTGAGAGTTTCGCGAAGCTTCAATAGTTCTTCTGCTTCCAGGATAAAATCCCCTGCTTGTGCCTCGTAAAAAGAACTAGCAGGTTGGTGAATCATAACCCTGATGATATTGATATAACATCATGAATGGTTCTTCTATCTATATATCGCACGATTGGGTTAAAGTAAGGGGTAATCAAAATAACAATAAAAAATAGAATTAAACAACCGTACGGGCATCTTTTGTACATTGCATACGGCTCTGCAATGGAATTTATTTTTTTGATAGAAGAAATTCTATCGAAAAGAAGAAAAAGAACCCATCCGATCCAAATCGTTAAATGATCCATTTACCACCCTTCCTTTCGTAGTAGTAAAAAAGATACTATGATGGTTCTGTTGCTTTATATGTTTATCTATTTATCTCATCTATGGTTTAGCAATCCCAAAGTTTCTTTTTGATATGATCCAAGAAGGAGAAAATGATTTTTTCCATTTTTTTTACTCTTTCTCTCATAACATAAAAATAAGAAAGATACTTCTGGTGTGGAAGAATAATGGTTTGTGACGCTTAAATTGACTCTTGCTTGACACATAAAATCAACTTGGGAATAACCCTTCTTTCATACTACTATCTCGATACAAAATCTCATGTTAGAAAAAAACACTAATGGTTTGTTCATATCGAACTCGGAGTGCCATGCTATTATTACTTATTCTTTATTTGATTCATATTCGATACAGCGAAGGCATAGTATTTTTTTTCTCAAATAAAAAAACTCATTGGCGCCAAGCGTGAGGGAATGCTAGACGTTTGGTAATTTCTCCTCCAACCAGAATGAAAGATCCCATTGAAGCGGCTAATCCCATACATACTGTATGTACATCCGGTGACACAAATTGCATAGTATCATAAATGGCTATTCCTGGTATTACCCATCCGCCTGGAGAATTTATAAACAAATAAAGATCCCTAGTATCATCTTCTATGCTGAGATATACCATGAGACCAACAAGTTGATTCGATATCTCGCTATCAACCTCTTGACCTAAAAAAAGTAATCTTTCTCGATGAAGTCGGTTGATTAGGGCAAAATTGTATCCCTGAGGAACCGTACGTGCACCTTTGGATGCATACGGTTCGAAAGAATTGCGAAAAAAAATCAATGTATTGATTCCAGTCCTATTTCTTTTTTTTTTAACATGAGTTTTGCCCTCCTTCCCTATATTCTATAATGTAGAAAATCAAAAAGAATTTTATGAACTTATTGAACTAACTTCTCATTGATGTATTGTTTCATCGAAATTCAAATTACGATGTAATTTTCTTGTTCCTGAATGGACCCTTTCAATTCTTTTAGGTTCTTGTTCTACTCCGGGGGAAGATTTGCCCGAATTCCATTTGCGCATATAGGTCAAATGATTCCAGTACCACTTCTTTTTTTTTCAATTGTTTCATAACTTTCCCCAAAATATTCGATGTATTAATAATACTACTCCATTGGTAGGCAGTTTTAGATTATCCCTATAGTAAGTATAGTAATAGTCTATGATACAAGTGGTAATCGTGTAATCATCATATATTCTACATAATAGATTATATTAGAATATTCTATTCTAGTTCTATTATAGTAAGTATAGTAAGTTATATTATATTTATAGTAAGTTATATTATATTCTATTTCATTATTAATTTTTATTGAATTATTAATGAATTTCATAATTTATTAATACTTTAATTCAATTTATATTTTATTTTTATATTCTTTATTTAATATTTCTTATTTAATTATCTAATATTATTATATTTTTTCTATTTCTATTTAATATTTCTTATTTATATTACTACATTTACACTCCCATTCTATTACTTTTACTCTTACCATTTCCAATTTGGTATTCTCTGAACGGAGCCTGGATACTTTATCAGTCCAAGTAAACCATCAATTATTTTAATTGATAATATTCATCCCCAATAGGAATTATTGTGCTTCACGCTCCGAATTATGGATTGTTCAATCAATACAAGATTGAATATATATTTATTGGATTGGGCGAAATAGAGAATACTCGATCGGGGGAGATAATGGGGAAATACCATATGACCCATATGTCTGACAAGTCGCACTATACGTCAACCCAAGCTGCATCTTCCTCTCCAGGATTCCGAAAAGGTACTTTTGGAACACCAATGGGCATTAAGATAAAGAAAAAATGAAGTACTATACTTTACTTTAATATGGAAACGTAACAATGGGTTTTATTGTCTTCATCATTTTTTCTCTTTCTTTTCTATTTTTATATCTTTTAATTTTCTTTCTATTTTCTATAATATATAGAATATAAAATTCTAATATAGAATAGAATATAGAACTTAATATTATTAGATATAATATTATTAGATAGATATATTATTATCTAGATAGAACTAGATAGAATTAGAGTATATATTAAGTATATAGATTCTAATTTAGAATATTAGTATATACTTTATATATAGGAATATAGGACTGGAAGGTTCATAGAGGAAGACAGAATGAATAAAGAAAAATTGTAACGAACGGGATCGATCGGATCAGCCGATTGTTCGAATGATTTCGAATTATAAAAAGTATCTATGCAGCATTCTTTTTCCCTCAAAATCCTCCCATTGCGTATTGGTACTTATCGAGTATAGAATAAGATCTGTTTCTCTTTGTTCTTCTAAATAGAAATAAATAGAATTGTTCCCTTCTCTTTCTATTTTCAAATTCTTTCTATTCTATTTCATTAAAAATAAAAGAAGGGAATACAAATAAATATAAATCTTTTCCTATACAAAATCTACCGAACAGGTGAAATACACGGTCTAGTCTTTTCCAATGCGATAAAGTTACATAATGTCTATTTCTTTTTCAGAAAGGGGTATTTACATGGGTTTGCCTTGGTATCGTGTTCATACTGTTGTATTGAATGATCCCGGTCGATTACTTTCTGTCCATATAATGCATACAGCTCTAGTTTCTGGTTGGGCCGGCTCGATGGCTCTATATGAATTAGCGGTTTTTGATCCCTCTGACCCTGTTCTTGATCCAATGTGGAGACAAGGCATGTTCGTTATACCCTTCATGACTCGTTTAGGAATAACCAATTCGTGGGGGGGTTGGAGTATCTCGGGAGGAACTATAACGAATCCGGGCATTTGGAGTTATGAAGGCGTGGCAGGGGCACATATTTTGTTTTCTGGCTTGTGCTTCTTGGCAGCTATCTGGCATTGGGTGTATTGGGACCTAGAAATATTCTGTGATGAACGTACGGGAAAACCTTCTTTGGATTTGCCCAAGATCTTTGGAATTCATTTATTTCTCTCAGGAGTCGC